GAAAACAACTTTCTTTTTTTGAACCCATTTTTATAAAAGAACTCGAAAAAAAAATGAAAAAATGGAAAAAGAAGCGTTTTAAAATTCTAAGAGTTTTAAAAGAAAGAACAAACTTGTTTCTAAATATCTCAAAAGAAACAAAAAAATGGGTCATAAAAAACATTCTATTTATAAAAGAAATAATAAAAGAACTTTCACAAAGAAACCCAATTCGATTATTAGAATTGAAAGAAATATACGAGTTGAATGAAGCTAAAAAAGAAAAAAATTCGATAATAAGTAATCGAATGATCCACGGCTCGTCCATTGTAATTCGATCTATGGATTGGACAAATTTTTCATTGAGAGAAAAAAAAATGAAAGATCTGACTGATAGAACAAAAACAATACTAAATAAAATTGAAAAAATTAGAAAAGATACGAAAAAAGAGTTTATAAATCCCGAAATAAATATTAGCCCTAACAAAATAAGTTATGATGATAAAATATTAGAATATCACAAAAGGATTTTTAAGATATTAAAAAAAAAAAATGTACGATTAATTCGTAAATCGCATCATTTTCTAAAATTTTTCGTTGAAAAGATATACATAGATATATTTCAACGTATGATTAATATCCCGAGGATTAATGCGCAACTTTTTTTGGATTCAATAAAAAAAATTATTAATAAATACATTTACAATAATGAAGCAAATCAAGAAAGAATTGATAAAACAAATCAAAGTATAATTCACTTTATTTCAACTATAAAAGAGTCACTTTATAATATTAGTAATAAGAATGGAAAGATCTTTTGGGACTCGTCGTACTTGTCGCAAGCATATTTATTTTACAAATTATCACAAACACAAATTATTAACTTATCTAAGGTAAGACCTATCTTTCAATATCACGGAACATCTCTTTTTCTTAAGAATGAAATACAGGATTATTTTGTTAAAGTTGTGGGAGCACAAGAAATATTCCATTCCGACTTAAAACAAAAGAATCGTCAAAATTCGGGAATGAATCAATGGAAAAATTGGTTAAGGGGTCATTATCAATACGATTTATATCCGATTAGATGGTCCAAATTATTACCACACAAATGGCGAAATAGAGTCAATCAAGGTCCTAAAAATAAAGATTTTAACCAATGTTATTCATATGAAAAAAACCGATTAATTGATTACAAAAAACAAAGTGATTTTGAAACATACTACTCATTACCGAATAAAAAAGAGAATAAAAAAAAAATATATATATATGATCTTTTATCATCTAAATCTCTTATTTATGAAGATAATAAGGATTCATATATTTATGAATTACCAGTACAAGTAAAAACTAATCAAGAAATTTCTTATAAGTACAACAAAGATAAATGGAAATTTTTTGATATACTGACATGTATCTCTATGAATAATTATCTAGTAGAAGATGATATTTTAGATCTGGAAAAAAATCCGGATAGAAAATATTTAGATTGGAGAATGCTGCATTTTTGTCTTAAAAAGAAGGCCGATATTGGAGCCTGGATCAACATTGAGGCTGACACAAACAGTAATAAAAATACTAAAACTGGGGTTAATTATTTTCAAATAATTGAAAAAATCGATAAGAAAAGCTTTTTTTATCTCACAATTAATCAAGATCAAGAAATCAACCCATCCAACAAAAAAAAAAAAAGATTTTTTGATTGGATGAGAATCAATGAAGAAATACTAAGTCGTTCAATATCCAATCTGGAACTTTGGTTCTTTCCAGAATTTTTGATACTTTATAATGCATATAAGATTAACCCGTGGATCATACCAATCAAATTACTTCTTTTAAATTTGAATGTAAATGAAATTGTTAGTAAAAATAAAAAACTAATTAGAAAGAAAAAAAGAGCTCTTTTTATAGAAAAAACTCTTGAATTAGAAAATCGAAATAAAGGAGAAAGGGAATCCGTGGCCGAAGAGGATCTTGAATCAGCTCTCTCAAACCACAAAAAGTATGTTCAAGAAGATTCCGCGGGAACAGATGTGAAAAAACGTATAAATAAAAAGCAATACAAGAAAAACACGGAAGCAGAGCTTGATTTCTTACTAAAAAGATATTTTCGTTTTCAATTGAGATGGGATGATTCCTTAAATCAAAGAATGATCAATAACATCAAAGTATATTGTCTACTGCTTAGACTGATAAATCCCAGAGAAATTGGTATATCCTCTATTCAAAGGAGAGAAATGAGTCTGGATATTCTGATAGTTCAGAAGGGTTTAACTCTTACAGAATTAATGAAAAGGGGAATATTGATTATCGAACCGGTTCGTCTGTCTGTAAAAAATGATGGACAATTTATTATGTCTCAAACCATAGGTATTTCATTAGTTCATAAGAATAAGTACCAAATTAATCAAAGATACCAAGAAAAGGGCTATGCTGATAAGAAGAGTTTTGATGAATCCATTGCAATACATCAAAAAACGACTGAAAATAGAACGGGCAATCATTATGATTTGCTTGTTCCTGAAAATATTTTATCCCCTAGAGGTCGTAGAGAGTTCAGAATTCAAATTTGTTTCAATTCTCGGAATAGAAATGATATCCATAGAAATACGGCATTTTACAATGCAAATAAGGTGAAAAATTGTGATCCTGTTTTAGATAAAAGCAAACATCTTGATAGATATAAAAATAAACTAAATAAATTAAAGTTCTTTCTTTGGCCGAATTATCGATTAGAAGATTTAGCTTGTATGAATCGTTATTGGTTTGATACCAATAATAGCAGTCGTTTTAGTATGCTAAGAATCCATATGTATCCACAATTGCAAATTTGTTAATGCTATATTTCCCGTACTATGGTATATGAAGACAAAGAAATACACATATGGAACTGTCTTACATTCCGATAGATGATATTCATTTAATTCAATGACGTATCTATTCGATTAAGAAATGAATCAAGAAAATATTCTTGTTTAAATTTCGATTTTAAGTCTAGATATTTTTTGTGCGTGCAGAAATATACCATCCTTTTGTATACCTATCTGAATCCAATTTTTAAAATTGGATTGCTTATTAATAAATTTGATTTGAAAAAAAAAAGAATAGAAATTCTTAATGAAATTAAGATTATTATGTATATCAAATTTAAATGAGTGACATTCTTATTACTGATAAATAAAAATTTATAAAAAAGAAAAAGGTGGGGAAGAGGATTTCATTTTATGGTAAAAAATTCATTAATCTCGGTTATTTCGCAAGAAGAAAAAAAAGAAAACGTAGGATACGTTGAATTTCAAGTATTCAGTTTCACCAATAAGATACGAAGACTTACTTCACATTTTGAATTGCACAAAAAGGACTATTTATCTCAAAGAGGTCTACGTAAAATTCTGGGAAAACGACAACGATTACTTTCTTATTTAACAAAGAAAAATATAATGCGTTATAAAGAATTAATTAATCAATTGGATATTCGGGAGTCAAAAACTCATTAATTTTAAAAGTCATTTAAAATTATTTGATTTATTAGATCTTAAATTTTTATGAACTTATTTTCATTTTCAGCAATTCGTGGAAAAATGAATCGAGGAAAAACTTATGAATGGACCAACTACAAGAAAAGACCTCATGATAGTGAATATGGGACCTCACCACCCATCAATGCACGGTGTTCTTCGACTCATCCTTACTTTGGATGGTGAAGATGTTATTGACTGTGAACCAATATTGGGTTATTTACACAGAGGGATGGAAAAAATTGCGGAAAACCGAACTATTATACAATATCTACCTTATGTAACACGTTGGGATTACTTAGCTACTATGTTCACAGAAGCAATAACCATAAATGGTCCAGAACAGTTGGGAAATATTCAAGTACCTAAAAGAGCCAGCTATATCAGAGTAATTATGTTGGAGTTGAGTCGTGTAGCTTCTCATCTGTTATGGCTTGGCCCTTTTATGGCGGATATTGGCGCACAGACTCCCTTCTTCTATATTTTCAGAGAAAGAGAATTAGTATATGATCTATTCGAAGCAGCCACCGGTATGAGAATGATGCATAATTTTTTTCGTATCGGGGGGGTCGCGGCTGATCTACCTCATGGCTGGATAGATAAATGTTTAGATTTCTGCGATTATTTTTTGACAGGGGTTGCTGAATATCAAAAACTTATTACACAAAATCCTATTTTTTTAGAACGAGTTGAGGGGGTAGGCATTATTTGTGGAGAAGAAGTAATCAATTGGGGTTTATCCGGACCAATGCTGCGAGCTTCCGGAATACCATGGGATCTTCGTAAAGTTGATCATTATGAGTGTTATGACGAATTTGATTGGGAAGTTCAGTGGCAAAAAGAAGGAGATTCATTAGCTCGTTATTTAGTCAGACTTGGTGAGATGGCGGAATCCATAAAAATTATTCAACAAGCTTTGGAAGGAATTCCAGGGGGGCCCTATGAGAATTTAGAAATACGATGTTTTGATCGAGAAAGGTATCCGGAATGGAATGACTTTGAATATCGATTCATTAGTAAAAAACCTTCGCCAACTTTTGAGTTGGCGAAACAAGAACTTTATGTGAGAGTCGAAGCCCCAAAAGGGGAATTGGGCATTTTTCTGATAGGGGATCAGGGTGGTTTTCCTTGGAGATGGAAAATTCGACCGCCGGGTTTTATCAATTTGCAAATTCTTCCTCAGTTAGTTAAAAGAATGAAATTGGCCGATATTATGACAATACTGGGTAGCATAGATATCATTATGGGAGAAGTTGATCGTTAAAATGATAATTGATACACCAGAAGTACAAGATATCAATTCTTTTTCTAGATTGCAATTCTTACAAGAAGTTTATGGAATTCTATGGGTGCTTGTCCCTATTTTGACTACTGTATTGGCAATTACAATAGGCGTACTAGTAATTGTATGGTTAGAAAGAGAAATATCCGCGGGGATACAACAACGTATTGGACCTGAATATGCCGGTCCTTTGGGAGTTCTTCAAGCTTTAGCAGATGGTACAAAACTACTTTTTAAAGAAAATCTTCTTCCATCTAGAGGTGATACTCGTTTATTCAGTATCGGACCATCTATAGCAGTCATAGCAATTTTACTAAGCTATTCAGTAATTCCTTTTGGTTATCGCCTTGTTTTAGCCGATCTCCATATCGGTGTTTTTTTATGGATTGCCATTTCAAGTATTGCTCCCATCGGACTTCTTATGTCAGGATATGGATCAAATAATAAATATTCCTTTTTAGGTGGTCTACGAGCTGCTGCTCAATCAATTAGTTATGAAATACCATTAACTCTATGTGTATTATCAATATTTCTACGTGTGATTCGTTGAGACATAAACTTCTCCCACTTTTTTTTTTTCGAGAAAAGGGGTGAAATGGATTGAATAGATATCTTCATTTTTATATTCATTATTCGGATTAATGAACTAAATCAGATAGTTATATGAGTGAAAGAAAACAGCTTATATAAATAAAAATTAGCAGTCCAAATATTGAGTCTCATTTTCTATGTATAAGAGTTAAGCAGAAATAAACATAGGTGCAAGAGAACCCTTATCCCAAGATTGGTTCACTAGTCATCCTGTCTTGAAGCGGACTCAAAAGATCAACCGTATTGAGTTTTCACTATTATTTGTATGTACTACCATATATGTATTACCATAACACGGCCAATTGAACAAAAATGAGTGAGTGGATGGTTAGAAACACCAAGATATACAAAGGATTAGTAAAGAAGATTTAAAAAATTATCCAAAAGAAAAGTAAATTTTTGTAAAATACATAATATAAAAAGAATACGAATTGGGGCCTTAAGTTTGTAGAAATGATCAGGCAATACTCCCCACGATTCCGATCCAGAGTATGCGCCTATCCACCCATTAAATAAATGATTATCGGAAACGAAATAATCCCTTATTTAGTAAGTCCACCCTTTCTCAAAAAGAAGAATAGGAACAAAAAAAATGGAAAGAATCCAATTACAACAAAAAAAAAGAGATCTTTTTTAGTCTTTCTTATCTCCATCTATTCCTAATATTCATTTTCTTTCCAATATCCCTAGTCATAGAGATAGAATTCGTACACGAATTCATAAACTAATGGAATAGGCTTTTTTTCGTAATTGAAAACGATGGGTTATTGATATTTATAATAAAGAGTATTTTAGTGAAGAATTAAGTTATTACTTAACAAAGAAAAATTTTAATTATTAAAGGATGAGATCAATTCAGAAGTACCCCCCCTTTTCTTTACTTTATTATTAGAACAGACAGAATTCAATTGGGTTAATTTGGGGTGGGGACACACGATAGATTTTTATACTATACTACAAAAAAGACATATCAAGATAAGATAAATAATACCGACACGCTCCTTAGATTTATTTATAGCCCTCGAGGAGCCGTATGAGGTGAAAATCTCATGTACGGTTCTGTAATAGCGATAAGAACAGTGATGTTCTTGCCGACTATGATTATCTAACAGTTCAAGTACAGTTGATATAGTTGAGGCTCAATCAAAATATGGTTTTTGGGGGTGGAATTTGTGGCGTCAACCTATAGGGTTTGTTATTTTTCTAATTTCTTCCTTAGCAGAATGCGAGAGATTACCTTTTGATTTACCAGAAGCGGAAGAAGAATTAGTAGCGGGTTATCAAACCGAGTATTCGGGTATAAAATTTGGTTTATTTTACGTTGCTTCCTATCTAAATCTATTAGTTTCTTCATTATTTGTAACAGTTCTTTACTTGGGTGGTTGGGATATCTCGATTCAATACATATTCGTTTATGAGTTTTTTGAAATAAATAAAGCGTATGAAGTCTTTGGAATGATAATTAGTATCTTTATTACATTAGCTAAAACCTATCTGTTCTTGTTCATTTCTATAACAACAAGATGGACTTTACCCCGACTAAGAATAGACCAACTATTAAATCTTGGATGGAAATTTCTTTTACCTATATCTCTCGGTAATCTATTATTAACAACTTCTTTTCAACTCTTTTCACTGTAAAGGAATACCATATTCTATATTCACAACTTGCTCAAACAAGAGAAAGAAACAAACACAAAATTCTTTAGAGATATTACAATATGTTCCCCATGGTAACTGGGTTCGTGAATTATAGTCAACAAACAGTACGAGCTGCAAGGTACATTGGTCAAAGTTTCATGATTACGTTATCCCATGCAAATCGTTTGCCTGTAACTATTCAATATCCTTACGAAAAATTAATCACATCGGAGCGTTTCCGCGGTCGAATCCATTTTGAATTTGATAAATGCATTGCTTGTGAAGTATGTGTTCGTGTATGTCCTATAGATCTACCCGTTGTTGATTGGAAATTGGAAACGGATATTCGAAAGAAACGATTGCTTAATTACAGTATTGATTTCGGGATCTGTATATTTTGTGGTAACTGCGTTGAATATTGTCCAACAAATTGTTTATCAATGACTGAAGAATACGAACTTTCTACTTATGATCGTCACGAATTGAATTATAATCAAATTTCTTTGGGTCGTTTACCAATGTCAGTAGTTGATGATTATACAATTAGAACAATTTTGAATTCGCCTAAAATTCAAGTCTAAAATAAGGAAATCCCTTGATTTAAGATTAAGAGTAATTGGAAATTACTAAGGTTCCGTTTTGATTTAAAGAAATGAGGTTTCTTTCGTTTTGTTTGTTTGGTCACTACCCACAAATCCAAACTATTGATTCATGAGAGTTGCAGCTTAATTTAGATTGAATCCATATATTTCGAAATATATAGTTTCGAACTACTCTTTCAGATCACGAATAAGATTAATCCAATAATTGTACCTGCATTAATTCACACCCCTTAAGATTTAATTAGGAATTGATTATGCATTTTTTTCCTGGTCAGATCAATAAGGTCATGAAAAAGATTTCGATTTATTTATCTCTTATTTTACTACATATAATGGATTTGCCTGGACCGATACGTGATTTTCTTGTAGTCTTGTTGGGATCAGGTCTTATATTAGGAAGTATGGGAGTACTATTACTTACCAACTCCATTTACTCTGCTTTTTCGTTGGGACTGGTTCTTGTTTCTATATCCTTATTCTATATTCTAGCAAACTCCCATTTTGTAGCTGTTGCGCAACTCCTTATTTACGTGGGAGCTATAAATGTTTTAATCATATTTGCTGTGATGTTCATGAAGGGTTCAGAATATTCCAAAGATTTTAATCTTTGGACCGTTGGGAGTGGATTTACTTTTCTGGTTTGTACAAGTATTTTTGTTTCACTAATGACTACTATTCTAGATACGTCATGGTATGGGATTATTTGGACTACAAGATCAAACCAGATTCTAGAGCAAGATTTGATAAGTAATAGTCAACAAATTGGAATTCATTTATCAACATATTTTTTTCTTCCATTTGAACTCATTTCGATCATTCTTTTAGCTGCTTTGATCGGCACAATTGCCCTGGCTCGCCAGTAAGTAATAAATCTTTAGAAATAGCATAAATTAAACTTTGTTCTATGTTATCACACACATTCCCCTTCAATTCTATTTGAAGATTGTTTCTGTTTAAAATAAAAATTCTTTTATTCGATCGATTACTAATATATTCCCTTGTTCTGTACTTTTTTTGTCAATTGAATGGAATCTATTAAATTTTTGTTTATATTGAAATGAATCGGAATTGATAAGGAGTTGGTCAATCATGCTCGAACATGTACTTGTTATAAGTGCCTATTTATTTTCTATCGGTATCTATGGATTGATCACGAGCCGAAATATGGTTAGAGCCCTTATGTGTCTTGAGCTTATACTGAATGCAGTTAATATAAATTTTGTAACATTTTCTGATTTTTTTGATAGTCGCCAATTAAAGGGTAATATTTTCTCAATTTTTGTTATAGCTATTGCAGCCGCTGAAGCAGCTATTGGCCCAGCTATAGTTTCGTTAATTTATCGTAACAGAAAATCAACTCGTATCAATCAATCGAATTTGTTGAATAAGTAGTATTTATCAGATAAATTGTGATATTCATCAAGTCAAATTATCTGTATAATACGTAATCTACAATCATGTTTGTTTGCGAAAACATAAAAAATCAAAGTATCTTGGCCCTATCGCATGAGTTAATCTGAAAGTAGATTGATTATAAAAATTCTGATAAATTATTGACTCGTCTGGTATCTAAATATATAATTCATTTTCAAATTTACTCGATCGAAAATTTATAGTGTTAAAAAAAATTGTAGATACAATGTCACATTCAGTAAAGATTTATGATACATGTATAGGGTGTACTCAATGTGTCCGAGCTTGCCCCACGGATGTATTAGAAATGATACCTTGGGGCGGATGTAAAGTTAAGCAAATAGCTTCGGCTCCAAGAACAGAAGACTGTGTTGGTTGTAAGAGATGTGAATCTGCCTGTCCGACGGATTTCTTGAGTGTTCGAGTTTATTTATGGCATGAAACAACTCGAAGCATGGGTATAGCTTATTGATACGTTCCATAAAAACCCCTTGAATACATTTGATTTCTTTTTTACCGACAAAAACTCGTGTTCAAAATATATATTTTATTTTTTTTTCATTTTCGAACATGGGTTTTTTTAGTCCAAGTGTATTTTGTTTTTACTACGAATTATTTTCCTTGGTTAACAATAGTTGTAGTTTTGCCAATATTTGCGGGTTTCTTACTTTTCTTTCTCCCTCATAGGGGAAATAAAGTAATTAGATGGTATACAATATGTATCTGTGTACTCGAACTCTTTCTAACAACCTATGCATTTTGTTATCATTTCGAATTAGACGATCCATTAATCCAACTGACGGAGGATTATAAATGGATCCTTTTTTTTGATTTTTACTGGAGATTGGGAATAGATGGACTTTCCGTAGGACCCATTTTATTGACGGGATTTATCACCACTTTAGCTACTTTAGCCGCTTGGCCAGTTACTCGAGATTCCCGATTATTCCATTTTCTAATGTTAGCAATGTATAGCGGTCAAATAGGATCATTTTCTGCTCGAGACCTCTTACTATTTTTTATCATGTGGGAGTTAGAATTAATTCCCGTTTATCTACTTCTAGCGATGTGGGGAGGAAAGAAACGTTTGTATTCAACTACAAAGTTTATTTTGTACACTGCGGGAAGTTCCGTTTTTTTGTTAATGGGAGTTATGGGTATCGGTTTATACGGTTCTAATGAACCAACTTTAAATTTTGAAACATCAGCTAATCAATCGTATCCTGTAGCACTGGAAATAATATTCTATATCGGATTTCTTATTGCTTTTGCTGTCAAATCACCGATTATACCCTTGCATACATGGTTACCAGACACCCACGGAGAGGCACATTACAGTACTTGTATGCTTCTAGCCGGAATCTTATTAAAAATGGGAGCATATGGATTGGTTCGGATCAATATGGAATTATTACCCTACGCCCATTCTATCTTTTCACCCTGGTTGATGATAGTAGGCATAATTCAAATAATCTATGCAGCTTCAACATCTCCTGGTCAACGCAATTTAAAAAAAAGAATAGCTTATTCCTCCGTATCTCATATGGGTTTCATAATTATAGGAATTGGCTCTATAAGCGATATGGGACTCAATGGAGCTATTTTACAAATAATCTCTCATGGATTTATTGGCGCTGCGCTTTTTTTCTTGTCGGGAACAAGTTATGATAGAATACGTCTTGTTTATCTCGACGAAATGGGTGGAATGGCTATCCCAATTCCAAAAATATTCACGACTTTCAGTATCTTATCGATGGCTTCCCTTGCATTGCCGGGCATGAGCGGTTTTGTTGCAGAATTAATAGTATTTTTTGGAATAATTACCAGCCAAAAATATCTTTTAATGACAAAAATACTAATTACGCTGGTAATGGCAATTGGAATGATATTAACTCCCATTTATTTATTATCTATGTTACGCCAGATGTTCTATGGATACAAGCTTTTTAATGCTCAAAATTCTTATTTTTTTGATTCGGGACCGCGGGAGTTGTTTGTTGCGACCTCTATCCTTATATCTGTCATAGGTATTGGTATTTATCCAGATTTTGTTTTCTCACTATCAGTTGACAAGGTCGAAGCTATTTTATCTAATTATTTTTCTAGATAGTTTTCATAAAAAAATGAAACAGCAATACTATACTATATACTATAATCATTATTTTATAAATAGTTCATTCCACAATAAAAAAAAGAAGTCTTTTTTCTTTTCTTATTCTTAATTCTTTTCTTTGGACTTCCTCATACATTTGGCTTTTGTGAGAACCATTTGAATCACTACATTACTTGATTCAAGGGGTTCTCGATGTCTTATACACAGTTTTCTTATCTATACTCTCCCATGTTTGGATTCGTCAGGCCCTTTCTTTAATTCATTCAATCAGATCTTAATGTAAATGAACCATAACTATGTAGTCCTACCCCTAATAGATTGACCCCCAAATAGCATATCCAAATTATAAGAAAACCAATAGAGGCCACAATTGCGGAATTTACACCGTGCAAATTTTTATTTGTTCGAGTATGTAAATAAATTGCGAATATGGTCCAAGTAATAAATGCCCAAGTTTCCTTTGGGTCCCAATTCCAATATGATCCCCACGTCTCATTAGCCCACACTGCCCCTGAAAGAATACCTATGCTTAAAAATATAAACCCTAGACTAATAATACGATAACTCCAATGATCTAATTGTTGAATCAATTGAGACTTATAATAATTCTTCGAAGAAAAAAAAGAAGTGTTTCTTAAAACATTGTTCCATTCGTTCATGTATTGGATCTCATCAAAGGAAAATAACGCATTTAATAAAATTTTGTTTTTACCAAAAATTCTTATAACTTTTGGAAATGTAATGACTATAAGAGCTATTGAAAATAATGATCCACATAAAAGAGATGCATAACCCAATACCATCATACTTACATGCATCATTAACCAATGAGATTGGAGAGCGGGGACTAATAGTGGGGATTGATACATTTCAGTTAAAAAACCTGAAGTAGCAAAACCTTGGGTAAAAATAGTACTTGGCGTGGTTATTGCGCTTACACTTAAATGGTTTTTAGATTTTTTAAAATACGTAAGTATATGAATAAGGGAGAAACCCCATGAAAGAAATAGTAATGATTCATATAAATCACTTAATGGTAAATGCCTCAAATAAATCCAACGAGTAACCAATAATCCAGTTATACAGAAAAAAGTAGCTATCATGCCCTTTTCTGACGAAGCATAGAGTCCTACGGTCTCATCAACTAATAAGGTTATCAAATGAATTGTAATGACAATTGAAACGACCGAAAAAGATATATGAGTTAATATATGCTCTAAAGTTGAAAATATCATAAAAATTTAATTATTAAAAAAGGTCCCTCAATTAAATTATTTGAATTTAAATCTATTAAATTATAAGAATTTAAATCAGGGACTTGAATTAATTATATTATAGGACTTTTTTTATAATACAAAATGCCATGCCGCTACTCGGACTCGAACCGAGATGCTCTAGCACTGCTTCCTAAGAGCAGCGTGTCTACCGATTTCACCATAGCGGCTTTCTCGAAATCATAATAACCTATTATTATTCAATCGTCGAGATTGAAAGAATAGAATCAATTCTCAATTCAATGTAATATTTTTTAGAAAATGTTTAAATATTTAAGGGGATAAAAAACTCGTTATCTTTTAATTTGAAAACTAAAGGGTAAAGTTTTCAAAATAGGGATTTGAGCGTTTTCCAATAAAAATATCTATTATTTGATTTCATTTATTTAATATTTATATGTATTTATTATTATTTGAATTTTTTTCAATAATAATTTAAGGTATCCATTTTTATTTTATTTAACAATAGGATTTTTCGTAGTTTATTCTCTTTCAAAAAAGGAACTGTTGTAACTAGATAGTTCTGGCTTCAATACGTAGATATCGTAGTTTATTCTCTTTCAAAAAAGGAACTGTTGTAACTAGATAGTTCTGGCTTCAATACGTAGATATAATTTAAAAATGATTCCTTTGTTTTCTTTTTTATCTCATTTTATCAATGAAAAAACAAAATAGGATATTTTTTTCTTTTACAATTTCAGCACAAAGCACCCACATTCAAGAAATTTCGAGAAATATTTCCATAGCTTTGTATTAATCGTTAGGGTTTTCGTTGTGTATAGAATTTGTGTTAGGATTTTGCAAACAAATTTAATTATGTATTCGGCGGGATATATTATATAATAGTAATAATGATTTAGAGAAAAGAAATAAAGGTTCATAGAATTTAAAAATAAAGTTTAAACTTAATCAACTAATGTTATCGTTTCAACGCCCCATAAAATTTTCAATAAAGAGTTTTAGTTTACTATTTTTTTTATCTTTACATACTTATATAGTAGAATTTTATAATATTCTATAATATAGAATATTATAAAAATCAAGAAAAAACTTTTTGTTTTATTGGGGCGATGGGGATTCTTATTTTCCCCACCCCAAAAACGATAAAACAAAGATATGAATATGAAAAAGAAAGGTCAACCCTTATATTTCTATTTCTTTTTATTCGTTGAAAAAGAAAAAGAGTATCGTTTTTCAATTTTCTAATTGAGTAAACAAAAGAATTCTTATTTTTATTTTACATATCCTAAGGAAAACTAATTTCATATTCATCCTCTCAAAACATTAGGAAATTCAAATAATTGCTTTGATTTGAATATATTTATTTTAGTTTAGTGACAATTTTCTTTTTTTTATAAATTCACATTATTATTATTCAATTATTTATATAATTATTATTTAAATAATAAAAATTAGAAACAAACTTCTACTAGGCTATTTTTGAGTCAAACCGATTCAGATTATTCCAATCTTTGATTATTTATTTTATTTGTCCCCAAAAAAACTTTGTGAATTCCCCGTTGAAAGAGATTTTGCTAGCGAAAAAGCTTTCAACGCTGCCCGACGCCCCTTGCTTTTCCAAATATTTTTCCGAATCCGTTTTTTTGATATAGAAGTGCGCTTTTTTGGAGCTGCCATTAAAAAATTATAATAGATTATTCATTGCTATAGTTGGATGTGAAAGACATCTATTGTTCAAAACGAATTGTTCTTTACTATTTTATTTATTATCCATTTATTCTTTAAATTATATTATACTCCTATCAGAATATAGATATATAAAATTTAAAATTTTTAGATTAGGAACAAAGAAAATATATATATTAAGTCTTATTTTATTGGATCTAATTGTAGGCTGTCTTTTCTGATTCATACCAAAAAAAAATAGCGTTTTTCGTATAATTATGCGTTCTTGCTCTATAGCGAGAAATTATTGTAATGCATATTACATAATCCTAATAAAGAAAATTTACATTTTCTATATCGTAATAAAATTTTACTTTAAATAAATATTTATGTTCGTTTTTGTGTTCACTAGTAGTTTCATTGGATCATATCATTTGAACAATTCTAACTTATTGGGTTGAAATATTTGAAGTATTTGGCAAAAAATTAACAATAATTAAGAATATAAAATTCGATTTTAGTTTTGCCTATTAAAATTATTAACTGATCCCTTTTAAAAGAGATAAGAGCTGGTGAATTAGAAAAATTAATTAGGAATAAAATATACTTTTTTTATGGAATATACGTATCAATATTCATGGATCATACCTTTCATCTCACTTCCAATTCCTATGTTAATAGGAGTGGGACTTCTACTTTTTCCGACGGCAACAAAAAACCTTCGACGTATGTGGTTTTTTCCTAGTGTTTTGTTGTTAAGTATAGTTATGATTTTTTCAGTTTATCTGTCTATTCATCAAATAAATAGCAGTTATATCTATCAATATGTATGGTCTTGGACTATCAATAATGATTTTTCTTTAGAGTTGGGCTACTTGATCGATCCACTTACTTCTATTCTGTCAATATTAATCACTACCGTTGGAATTATGGTTCTTATTTATAGTGACAATTATATGTC